ATTCTTGTACTTGATTGAGAGCCAAAGGTCAAGTTACAAAGGTAAGGCTTTCCAATACGTAAGGGTCAAATAAAAGATCAAATAAAAGATAATAAATAATAATTTTTAGGTTTAAAGTCTAGTTAAACCAAACTTTTTTTTAATTCTAATGAACTTATTACCGAATCTAATGAGTTAAATTGAAAGTAAAGACAAAAGTTTTGGAAGGTTACTCTTTGCTATAAAATACACAATAGATTCGAGAGAATTAAAAACAAAATATGGAAGAAATGATTCAAATAGAAAATATTTTCTAATTTTATTCCATAATATAATAATTAGAAACGTGTTTAATTTTGTAGTGAAGTTCCAAGACCCAGTTCGTATTATTAGTTTCGACACAAGTTACTCATATTCAACGATTTAACCATAAGTTACTCAATGATATTCAATGAATCGGTTGATTGAAATCACAGGATGCATAGATATTACCGACGATGAGTCGATTTCATTTCCTATACCTTCCACTTTATCTGTGTTAGTGCCATCTATAATGATAGATGAATGCCCAACTTTCCATTAAAGTTATTGTTTCAATTGGTATTTTGACATATTCTACTAGTTTGTAAAAATGGAAACTTAAGTAAGGTAAGTGCTTTAGAAACATATGTATAAAAAAAAGATTTCATTTAGCCCCCTTATGCTTACTATAACTAGTTATTTTGGTTTTCTACTCGCGGCTTTAACGATAACCTCCGCTCTGTTTATTGGTTTGAGCAAGATACAACTTATTTAAAATTCCTATTTGAAATTAAAATTTTTGAAATGAAGAATTCATAAAATGAAAACTTTCTTCGAGATTTCGTGTATTCTAGAGTTATTTATAGTTTCAATTTTCAATCCTTAGTCGTTGAGATTCATGGCAATTCGGATTACTATTTAAGTATAGCTATTCCCTCTTTTTTTTTTCAAACTAATTGAAATGATTGAAGTTTTTTTATTTGGAATTGTCTTAGGTCTAATTCCTATTACTTTAGCTGGATTATTCGTCACTGCATATTTACAATACAGGCGCGGGGATCAGTTAGACCTTTGATTAATTAAAATTTATTTTTTATTGTATTGGCCTCCTCCTCTCTTTAATCCACAGGGGGTCAAATCCCCCAAATCCCTATTGCTGGATAAGTTGCTGAATCCCTTTCAGTCTAATTTTATCTAAGAAAAAAGAATCACGCTCTGTAGGATTTGAACCTACGACATCGGGTTTTGGAGACCCACGTTCTACCGAACTGAACTAAGAGCGCTTTTTTTATCGGAATAGATAAGACTGTAAAGCAAAGTTTTTTTTCGAACCCCAGAGTATGATAAAAATGAAAGATTCTGTCCACTTTGAATTGATCTTCGTCGATTCCTCGTTACTGCACCTTTGAGTAGTAGCAGTAAGTAATAGGTAGGGATGACAGGATTTGAACCTGTGACATTTTGTACCCAAAACAAACGCGCTACCAAACTGCGCCACATCCCTTTGTATTGTTCCACAATGTCATTATATAGAATTTCTATCTTAGTTTCCACATCGTTATTTCCCCACACCATTTTTTGCTCAGTTCGTCTTTTTTGTTCCATTTAACATATAATAATAATAGTAAAAGGTTTGTATACAAGAATAAATCAGTATTTTTTATTTTCTCGTTATCTATTTTCTCAGCAAGAGGGAGATTTTTTTAGTTATTTTATAATTTTATGATAAGGTACTATCTTATTGACTTTTACTGGATCATTGGATAATTGAATAATTATTAATAAAAAAATAAAGGAATCCCATTTTAATTAGGTATTACGTGTACAACTATAGGGGGTCTGGTCTTTAACGACCTATCTATTGAATCATATATGTTTTCTTTTTTACAATAAAAAATATTACAATAAATAAAAAGGAGGATTTTCAATGCGAGATTTAAAAACATATCTCTCCGTGGCACCAGTACTAAGTACGCTATGGTTTGGGGCTTTAGCGGGTCTATTAATAGAGATTAATCGTTTTTTTCCGGATGCGCTAACATTCCCCTTTTTTCATTCTAGTTAATAACATAGTAAGGAATGAAGAAGATTAAAGATAGAATCAAATATCTGTGACTAATCCCTTCTCCTATTTTCTCTTTTTTCCCTTTTTTTTTTAGAATTCAAATAAGGAAATAAGGGAGGAAAGGGAAAAAAGAAAGTCTCTTTAACATCTGGGAAATTGGGGGTCCAATTCGAATTTAATTTCAATTTTATTTCAATCAATATTCCTAAATATAATAAAAGAATGGAAGTAGAATAGAAATGCGGGTTGAAGGTCTAAGTAAAGAATATTATCCAAGATATTTAAATCAAAAATGAAATATTCTATTTCGATTTGAAATAAAATTTAGAAATCTTCTGCCCTTTACTTATTCGTTTTGAATCAAAAATTGAAAAGTTGAGTAAATCAAAAATTAAAAGGAGGTTCATGGCCAAGGGTAAAGATGTTCGAGTAACGGTGATTTTGGAATGTACCAGCTGTGCCCGAAACAACGTTAATAGGGTATCAACGGGCATTTCCAGATATATTACTCAAAAGAACCGCCACAATACACCTAATCGATTAGAATTGAGAAAGTTCTGTCCGTATTGTTATAAGCATACGATTCATGGGGAGATAAAGAAATAGATCTAATTGAGTACCTGTATATTACCCCTTCAAGTAAGGCAAGTAAGGGAAGGGGGTGGCATTCTATCTATATCTATCTATAATTCAAAATTAAATCGAATAGAACAATTCTATATAAATAGAAATCTAAATCGAAAAAAATCCTATTTTAATTTTGAATTAAAATGAATTCAAATTAAGAAATAGAATTTTAAAGAAAAAGAATAAAATTAAATAATAAAACAAACCATGGATAAATCCAAGCGACCTTTTCTTAAATCAAAACGACCTTTTCGTAGGCGTTTGCCTCCTATTCAATCGGGGGATCAAATTTCTTATAGAAATATGAGTTTAATTAGTCGATTTATTAGCGAACAGGGAAAAATCTTATCGCGACGAGTGAATAGATTGACCTTGAAACAACAACGTTTAATTACTATGGCTATAAAACAAGCTCGTATTTTATCTTTGTTACCCTTTCTCAATAATCAGAAACAATTTGAAAAAACCGAGTTAACCGATAGAACTACAGGTCTTAGAACCAGAATTAAAAGGGTTTACTCTTGAATGATAATTTCAATCCAAACTCAAAGACAAGATTGGTTCTTTTCCGAGAATCCAGATGTGTCGTATGAAAAAAAAAAAGAATTTGAGAAAGTTTTTTGTATTGAACGTGTTCATTCATTTTGACTACTTTTTTATCTTAATCTTTTCTATTCTACCTTCCCGGAGACTGAACTCCGGGAAAACACGTTTACAATATTCCAGCAGATTCCTTCTAATCTACTTCTTTTGTGATCTCATTGTAAATCATAAAAAAACAATTCCTGTTTGATATGGCTATTTGTGCAAGTATTTTACGATTAAGAATCAACTGTCTCTTGTACAGATCATGTATTAATCGACTATAACTATAGAATATTCCACTCTCACGAATTATTGCGTTTATACGAGTGATCCACAGACGACGAAACTCTCTCTTTTTAATATCCCGATCCCTATGAGCTGAAAACAAAGCTCTTATTCTCTGTTGAGTAATAGTTCGAGTAAGTCTTGAATGGGCCCCTCGAAAGCTTGATGCAAATAAACGAATTTTTGTTCTACGTCTTCGAGCTATATATCCACGTCTAATTCTAGTCATTGAATAGATGAAACTTTCACGAATAACTAATTGATTTGTTCTCTTTCAGTTATTCTTTTAACACCTCCTAATCTATTAATAACAAAACGGATTTTTCCAATGTATAAACTAGAAATTCCAATGGCTTTGGCTACTATAACCTTCCTAACCACGATTTTTTATTTCAATGCGAAATAAGAAAGAAATTTTATTTTTTTAGAGGTGTCAAAAATATAGCAAATAAAAAATATAAAATGGATAAAGAAATAGTGTAGTGGGTTCCATCGTTTCTATGGTAACTTCTTAAACGGTGAGGTCTTCTCTATACACCGGAGCCTTCACTTCATTTAATCCAGGTTATTGGTAACTTGTATAGTTCATCCTCTTTTGCTCTACCCATGAATTATCCAGTAATAGTCCTTTTACAACGAAACCCATCTATACAGTAACAGTATTTAATTAGGAAAGTTAGCTGGGTAGCTGACCCTTTATAGTCCGTTCTTGACAGAGTAGGGTCGTAATCTTTATGCTTAAAAAATTCCTCCGCTTAATGGATAATAATTTTATACCAATGGAGAATTGCTTCTCATCTTACATTGCGGTAATTTGATTTGCACCAATGGAAGCCATAAAATTCATACACAATGCAGGAATATGAAAGGGGTTTTTTGTTTCTTTGTTTTCGATAAATAATAAATAGAAAAAAAAGGCCCCCTCCTCGATTCTATCCTATTTACCTTACCGGTACTCATCATTGATATTGGCACCTTGTTTTTTTGTTTTTGTACCGGCTCATTATATGATCGAAACGAGTCGCGCATACACCCGAGTACATGTTCCTCGTCGTTGAGGACATCCCCTAAGAGCGGGGGATTTAGTGACATTTCTGATTGGCTGTCTTGTATTTCTAATAAGTTGTTTAATAGTTGGCATGTTGAATTGGATACATAATAGACTGGTTTAGATTGATCCTAACCGGATGATTATGAATTATGTCTATTTCTCTTAAAATAAACAGTAAGTTAATAAATATTAAACGCAGTTAAAAAATTTCCAATCACGAATTTGCGTGAATTACATGTTATTTTCATTTAACCGCTACAAGATCAACAATTCCATAAGCTTGTGCTTCTGTTGCTGACATAAAAACGTCTCTTTCCATGTCTTCGGATACAACCCATAGGGATTTGCCCGTTTTTTGTCCATAAACCCTTGTGATGGTTTCGCGCAGTTTCAACAGTTCTTCCGCTTCCAGGATAAACTCTCCCGTCTGTGCTTCATAAAACGAACTAGCAGGTTGATGGATCATTACCCTGATAATAGTAAATATTAATAGAATTTAAAAGTTTTTCTAGCTTACATGATGAAGCGGATAGAAAATAAAGATAAAGAATAGAATAATATGAAAAAGATCGAATTGAACAACCGTACAGGCATCCCTCTTGCATATGCATACGGCTCTGCACTAAGATTAACCTAACTTGGCCTCTTTATTGAAAAAAGAAAGAGAAAAATAGAATATATCATACCCAGGTGGTTAAATGATCAAATAGCCGTCCTTCCTTTCGGAATATGTCTAAAATACTACGATGGCTCCGTTGCCTTCTATCTTAATTATCTTAAATTTGATTTGTTTTGGATGTGATTCGGCAATCCCAAAGTTTCTTTTTGTTCCAATCAAAGAAAAAATATTTTTTTGCGCACCTCTTGGATTCTTTTCTTTTGATAACATGAATATTGTTAAGAGCCTTTTAGTGTGATAGTGTGAACAAAAAAGGTTTGTGACGCTAAACCCAACTCCCAATTATAAAATGGAGAAGACCCTTTAATCTCATACTACTCTCTCGATACATAATCTAAATCTAATGTTTTTCAAAAGAATCAAAAAATTTATAATATCGAATGCAAAGTGCCATGCTATTATTGCTTACTATTTCCTAGGGCGAAGGCACAGTCTTCCCTTTTTTCTTAAAAAAAATCTCATTGGCGCCAAGCGTGAGGGAATGCTAGACGTTTGGTAATTTCCCCCCCGACCAGGATAAAAGATCCCATTGACGCGGCTAACCCCATGCATATTGTATGAACATCTGGTCGCACAAATTGCATAGTATCATAAATAGCTACTCCGGGTATTACCCACCCGCCGGGAGAGTTTATAAACAAATAAAGATCCTTGTTATCATCTTCAATACTGAGATATATCATAAGACCAATAAGTTGATTTGAGATCTCGCTATCAACTGCTTGTCCTAAAAAAAGTAATCTTTCTCGATAAAGTCGATTAATTAGGGTACAATTGTATCCCTTCGGAATCGTACACGCACCTTTTGATGCATACGGTTCAAAAAAATCTCAAAAACAAAAAAAGAATCAATGTATGGATTCCAGACCTCAAAAAAAAGATTTTATTCTTGAATAAAGACAAGTTTTACTGCTTTCTTTTTCTTATAATTCTAATAAATAAAAAGTTACTAAATTTTTTGAATTAACTTCTCATTGATGTATTGTTTCATCAACCAACCCCGATGATATTTTCTTGTTCCTGAGTGAGTCTCTTTTCTCTTTTTAGGTTTATGCTCTACTCTGGGTAAAGATTGACTCGATTTTGATTTGCACATATAGGACAAATATTGTTATTACCGTTTTCTTTTTTTATGACTTTCTGCTTATTTTTTCAATTCCGTTTATACGTTCTACCAAGTTTTGATTAATAGTTTGAAATCAACCCACAGATATTCCACATAGGAATCGTTTAGGATCGAACTAGGAATCGTAGATATATTACTAATTGAGTTGGGTTTTTCTAAACAGAGCCTGAATAATTTATTTTTTTTTAGTTCAACCAAGCCAACCATAAATCATTGTAATTGAGAATAATAAATAGTAATATGGATCCTCTCAAAACGGATCAAATTGCACTTCACGCTCCAAATTTTTTATGATTTAATGACTCCTTCTTGGGCGAAACGGAGGATATCTCGATTGAGGAGAGAACGGGTAAATCCCATATGACCCAGTATATCTGACAAGTCGCACTATACGTCGACCCAAGATGCATCTCCCTCTCCAGGGCTTCGGAAAGGTACTTTTGGAACACCAATAGGCATTTGCTTAAAGAAAAAAACTAAGTAATATATTTCACTTTGATGTAAAAACGTAAGAATATGATTTTATTGTGTTTATAATTTTTAAATATTAGCTTTTATCGGATTTCTTTTTTGCATAGATTACAAAAAGTTAGAAAGAAAAAAAGAAGGAATAAAGTTAAATTAGTAAGAATCGGGTGATGAGTAGATATGTATGTATTTGCTACTCGAAAATGTTATTCAACCCCATTGCATATTGATACTTATCGAGTATAGAATAAATCTGCTTCTTTTTGTTCCTATGAACATAATTATTCCGTAGAATAGAAAAAGAATAACTATTAACTCCCGTTCTTAAATAATTTATAATTTACTGAATAGCGAGGATCGATAGGATAGTCACAGTAGAGTCTTTTCTAATGCAATAAAGTTACGTAGTGTCTATCTATCTTTGATAAACTATCTTTGATAAAGGATAAAGGGGAATTTCTATGGGTTTGCCTTGGTATCGTGTTCATACTGTTGTATTGAATGATCCCGGCCGATTGCTTTCTGTTCATATAATGCATACGGCTTTGGTTGCTGGTTGGGCTGGTTCGATGGCTCTCTATGAATTAGCAGTTTTTGATCCTTCTGATCCTGTTCTTGATCCAATGTGGAGACAGGGTATGTTCGTTATACCCTTCATGACTCGTTTAGGAATAACCAATTCATGGGGCGGTTGGAGTATTACAGGAGGAACTGTAACGAATCCGGGTATTTGGAGTTATGAAGGTGTAGCTGGGGCACATATTATGTTTTCTGGTTTATGCTTTTTGGCAGCTATCTGGCATTGGGTGTATTGGGATCTCGAAATTTTTTTTGATGAACGTACAGGAAAACCTTCTTTGGATTTACCCAAGATCTTTGGAATTCATTTATTTCTTTCAGGAGTGGCTTGCTTTGGGTTTGGTGCATTTCATATAACAGGTTTGTACGGTCCTGGAATATGGGTGTCCGATCCTTATGGACTAACTGGAAAAGTACAACCTGTAAGTCCCGCATGGGGCGTAGAAGGTTTTGATCCTTTTATTCCGGGAGGAATAGCCTCTCATCATATTGCAGCAGGTACATTGGGCATATTAGCAGGTCTATTCCATTTGAGTGTCCGCCCGCCACAACGTCTATACAAAGGATTGCGTATGGGAAATATTGAAACCGTACTTTCCAGTAGTATAGCTGCTGTCTTTTTTGCAGCTTTTGTTGTTGCTGGAACTATGTGGTATGGTTCCGCAACTACTCCGATTGAATTATTTGGGCCCACTCGTTACCAGTGGGATCAGGGATACTTTCAGCAAGAGATATATCGAAGAGTTAGTACGGGGCTGGCAGAAAATCAAAGTTTAGCAGAAGCCTGGTCGAAAATTCCTGAAAAATTAGTTTTTTATGATTACATCGGAAATAATCCGGCGAAGGGAGGATTATTCAGGGCGGGCTCGATGGATAACGGGGATGGAATAGCAGTTGGATGGTTAGGGCATCCCATCTTTAGAGATAAGGATGGTCGTGAACTTTTTGTACGTCGTATGCCTACCTTTTTTGAAACATTTCCCGTTGTTTTGGTAGATGGCGACGGAATTGTTCGAGCGGATGTTCCTTTTCGAAGGGCAGAGTCAAAGTATAGTGTTGAACAAGTTGGTGTAACTGTTGAGTTCTACGGTGGTGAACTCAACGGAGTCAGTTATAGCGATCCTGCTACTGTGAAAAAATATGCTAGACGCGCTCAATTGGGTGAAATTTTTGAATTAGATCGTGCTACATTGAAATCCGATGGTGTTTTTCGTAGCAGTCCAAGGGGTTGGTTTACTTTTGGACATGCTTCATTTGCTTTGCTCTTCTTCTTTGGACACATTTGGCATGGTGCTAGAACCCTGTTCAGAGATGTTTTTGCTGGTATTGATCCGGATTTGGGTGCTCAAGTCGAATTTGGAGCATTCCAAAAACTTGGAGATCCAACTACAAGAAAACAAGCAGTCTGATATAACACTACTTTGGTTTCTTTCGTCTCTATTTTCTTTTTGGAATTTTTCCTAGGGGTCAGAGAAACCTTGATCACTACTTTTTTGCTCGTGTTCCTTCTTTATTTTTTATCCGGTAGATGGTCCTCCACAAATAAACAAATACAAATAAAAGGGAACAAACAGGTATGAAAGCTATAATTGTAAACTGCGATCGAATCTATGGAAGCACTAGTTTATACATTCCTCTTAGTGTCGACTTTAGGAATAATTTTTTTTGCTATCTTTTTTCGAGAACCGCCTAAAGTTCCAACTAAAAAGATAAAATGATTTTTCAGTATCTCAATTGACGTAATGAGCCTCGCAATGTTTTGAGGCTCATTACGTCAACTAGTCCCCATGTTCCTCAAATGGATCTCTTAGTTGTTGAGAAGGTTGCCCAAAAGCGGTATATAAGGCATACCCTGTAAAACTTACAAGTAAACCAGATAGAAAGATGGCTACTAGGGTTGCTGTTTCCATTCTTATAAAATTTCAAAACCTCGATGGATCCATGATAAGATCATTTATTTACAACTACAACGGAATGGTATACAAAGTCAACAGATCTCATCAATGAATACAATAGGATTTATGACTACACAAACTGTTGAGAACGGTGGTTCAAAGCGAACGTCTGCAGGGGCTTTATTAAAACCCTTGAATTCAGAATATGGTAAAGTAGCCCCTGGGTGGGGAACAACTCCTTTGATGGGCGTCGCAATGGCTCTTTTTGCCATCTTTCTATCTATTATTTTGGAGATTTATAATTCTTCCGTTTTATTGGATGGAATTTCAATGAATTAGGTCTATAAGAATTGTAAAGTCATACAAAAGAAATCATTTCGAGCTCGTATTTTGAGCCCATTATACTTTGTTTTGGGAGTTTGACTGCGGAATTTTTTTTGTTTTTGTATTTCCGGGATATGAGTGTGTGACTTGTTATAATCGATCCTATTGATAGTACAGAGTGTGGCTCTGTCATCTTCATAGAGATGGGTCTCCTTCGTCGGATATTTATTCTAGTATCTGGAACACGGAATATATGAAATCGATTAAGAAATATTTGAACTATGATTCATACCTAATGTTCAGATCTCCTATCCGG